CTATCCCTCATCACTGGATCCCTTGATTAAAATAGTTAATGGAATAAAGAATTCCTAAAAAAAGCAAAGTTAAAAATGTCTTATGTTTATTCTTCACGTCCAGGATTGCGTCCTGGATCATTAGATAAGAATCCGAAGATGAAGAGAGAAACAAAGAATATCACTACTGTATAAACGAAGAGTTTGAGAGTAAGCATTACAAAATCTCCAAGATCATTTTTTTAGGGGAATAGATTACCCATTTTTTTCGTACCGCATATGCTATAATGAAGTGTGTGTTTTTTTTTTTCAAAAAATCATGAATTTAGGAGAATATTGAAGATTTCATCGAAAACTTACAGCAGCTTGCCAAACAAAGGCTAAGAGAAAAAAGAATAGAGGTATGATAGGCATAATGTCGATGAGTGGATTGAAAAAAGCATAAGCCTCGGGCAATTTGGCGAAGAAAAAACTACTCGAACTCAAATAAGGGATAGAATTAAGACAGATACAGATTAAACTAAAGATATTAAGCATAACAAAAATTTCGTTCTTGTAGATTAGATAATTTAATTTTGATTGAGTCATTTTTATAATATAAGGTAAAAATGAAAAAGGCAGGCCAAAAAATCCTTCTTTTTCTTTGAACTATCCCAAATAAAACCCCTTTCAATTCTCAAACGAGAATACAAAGAATTATACTTTCATACAATATCTTAATAGAATTCAATGTAATGATCAATGAATTTTTTGATTCTATCTCTCCATGTATAGAAACCTAGCAACAATATATTACATACTAGAATTGACGAATAACCAATACTAATATAATATTAGTATTTATTAGTGTTGAATAGAAATTTAAATGGGGCGTGGCCAAGCGGTAAGGCAACGGGTTTTGGTCCCGTTACTCGGAGGTTCGAATCCTTCCGTCCCAGACCCAATCTGCCCTTTATAGCAGATTGGATCACATTGTTTCCAACATTTAACAAAAAATTGTTAAAGAGAACAATCTTTCGTTCTGAATTCTAAGAATGATTCTTAAGAATTTTTTTTGGTTTCTTACAAACAGAATCAAGTGTCAAATGCAGTTGGAAATAAAGATCTTTATTTTTTAACTTAATTTTTATGATATAAATCTTTGCTTTGGTATTCGAAGAAGTGCAATAAATCTATATATTATCGATAAACTTTCCAACCTTCGTGGGTCATTGGAATAGTTTATTTGATTAAAAATAGATTTTATTCTGGAATTGGGAATTCATTAGAGCCCCTTTCTTTGAGGTTTTTAATTTATTTGTTCAAGAAAAAAAGGATCCTTCATGATTGATCGTCCCGAACAATCTGTTGAAAATTTAAATAAATCTTAAGCAAACTAAACTCATTTATTCTTTAATTTTTTTTTTTTTTTTTATGTATAGATATAATATAAAATCAAAACTATACGGCCGGCCATATCATAATATATAATAATATATACATATATAAGTTGATCCAATGACTATTCATGATTTCATATTGAATCAATTCCATATCAGTTTGAAATTAAATAATAAAAATGTTATGGTAAAACTTCGTTTGAAACGATGTGGTAGAAAGCAACGTGCGACTTGAAGGACATGATTGACTGTGGATTCTTACATCCGCCATTTTCTATAAGAATGAAGATGCTCTTGGCTCGACATAGTTTGTTCTTTTTACTAGGAACCTAATTTGTGTTGGGTTCTAATCTAAATAAAAAGTACATGATGAAGCTCGAGCAGAAAGTATTGAGATTCATTTATCGGGGGGAAGAATCTAGGGTTAGTGACAATAAAAATCAATAAGTTGAACCAACTTTGTAAATATATCCTCTATAATATAAATTTTTAATATAAATGGATAAATTATATAAATTGAAAAGGGTTAAAATTCAAACAAGTTTGAAATAAAAAAGAAAATAAGTAATATTTGTCGGAATTCATAAAACTATTTCGATCAAAAGTGTATCACAAGGGAATCAATCTCTCTTATTTTTTTCTATAGTCTATAGAAAGAAATAAGAAAAAAACAAAAGGTATGTTGCTGCCCTTTTGAAAGGAGTAAGGATCACCGAAGTAATGTCTAAACCCAATGATTTCACAAAACAAAGATAAAGGATTCCGGAACAAGGAAACACTATTTTCAATTGTCTCAACAACAACAATTGAATCAAAATGCGGAATAAAAATTGATTCGAGACAAACAAAAGAGGTTAGAGACGGCTCAATAAATATCTAAGGATTTCCTCAGAATTACCCAACTTGAGTTATGAGTACGAATGATATCTTTTTAACTTTCGTAAGGAAAGAGGAAGAAAAAACCACTTTAATCATAGTCTAATTCATTATTTATTCAGTATTTTATGGATATATTTGCCGTTATATACATAAATTAGAATCATTTTTTCTCGAGCCGTATGAGGATAAAACCTCCTATACGTTTCTAGGGGGGGCATTGTTTATCTACATCTATCCCGATGAGCCATCTATCGAATCGTTGCAATTGATGTTCGATCCCGAAGAGAAGGAAGAGATCTTCGGAAGGTAGGTTTTTACGATCCGATAAAGAATAAAACCTATTTAAATGTTCCCGCTATTCTATATTTCCTTGAAAATGGCGCTCAACCCACAGTAACTGTTCATGATATTTTAAGGAAGACAGAATTATTTAAAGAAGGAATATTGGGTTAACTGTTAATTTAATTAAATTAAAAAAATTGAATAAAAAAGAGAGGGTACTAGCATCTATCTTTATCTTTGTATAATTATTTCTCCAGAATTTGTTTGTTCTTTTTTTTGCTCACTTATTATTTTATTATTTATTTTTTATTGTTATTGTGGGAATATAATTTACCGACAAAGACAGGGTCAATTTCGATTATTGTACCTCTTTTGATTGAATCAACTCGATATTTTTCTCCACCCTGCCTTTATTTATTTTTGCATTCAAATTTATTTTTTTACTTATATTGTGCCAATCCAACACAAGGCCTTAATTTGATTTATTTAGAATTTTTTTCTCAGCATTCTATATCATATTGACAATGGTGTACCGAACAAATATAATTTGATCGTAGATAAATAAAATGGATCTGTTTATTCCTGCCTCATATTTATTTTTTTTCCTTCGCTTTAGCCTTAGTCACCTTAGTCATAAGGATGTGTTTACTGAATTTACTGGTATACAAGACGTAAAAAAAAAAAAAAAAAAATGGAATGGATCAAGAGAAAAATAGGTATAAGTTTTGATTATAGATATTAGATATATCTATTGAGAATTTATTATTTTTTAATCCAATCCTACCTATTTTAGTGGATTGGTGTTTATAATTGATTAAAAAAATCTTTCTTTTAAATTGAATTTGTTGCTAGTTCAATCTTTATTATTTTGGCGGGATGGGATCAATTTTTTTTTTTTTTTTTGATCGTATCTACAATCCGGGTTGCTAACTCAACGGTAGAGTACTCGGCTTTTAAGTGCGACTATGATCTTTTACACATTTGGATGAAGCAACGAATTCGTCCAGACTATTGGTAGAGTCTATATAAAGACCACGACTGATCTTAAAAGGTAATGAAGGAAAAAACAGCATGTCGTAATAATTTTTTTTTTTTTTTATTAAAATAGAACTTTTAATTTAATTTATCCTTAACTTAACTCTATATATATATTATTAATTGTTTTTATTTTTGGAAGGAGACAAAAGAAATTTACAGTTGAGTCTAGTGAATAAATGGATATCGTCTTTTAGCCTTAATTTTGGTAAAACAAAAAGCAACGAGCTTATATTCTTAAAATTGGAATAATTACCCGATCTAATTTGTATGTTAAAAATGGATTAGTGCCAGTGCAGAAAAAGGTTTTTATGCGAGTGAATCATTGATTATTTTTTATTTTTTTTATGAAAAAAAATCCTAACTATTCTCTTGGAGACGGATGTGTAGAAGAAACAGTATACTGATAAAGTAAAGAGAATATAATTTTTTCCAAAATCAAAAGAGCGATCGGGTTGCAAAAATAAAGGATTTTTTACCCTCTTGTAATTTTAACAAAGGATAAAACCTATTGTATAGAAAAGGAGAGGAAAAGGATCCTGTTGATTGGATTCTAGGTCTCCGGGGTCTATCTTTAATTTCTTAACTATATATACTGTAATTATATACCCTGTTCGGACCATATTGCACTATGTATCATTTGATAACCCAAGAAATGCCTCCTGTCTTGTGTCTCTGTTTCAAGTAGAAAAATGTAAATGGAAGAATTACAAGGGTATTTAAAAAAAGATAGATCTCCGCAACAACACTTCCTATATCCGCTTCTCTTGCAGGAGTATATTTACACACTTGCTCATGATGATAGTTTAAATGGTTCGATTTTTTACGAACCTATCGAATTTATTGGTTATGACAATAAATTTAGTTTAGTACTTGTAAAACGTTTAATTATTCGAATGTATCAACAGAATTTTTTGATTTATTTGGTTAATGATTCTAATCAAAATAGATTCGGTGGACACACCAATTATTTTTATTCTCATTTTTTTTATTCTCAAATGGTATCAAAGGGTTTTTCAGTCATTGTGGAAATTCCATTCTCGCGACGATTAGTATCTTCCTCCGAAGAAAAAGAAATACCAAAATCTCAGAATTTAGGATCTATTCATTCAATATTTCCTTTTTTAGAGGACAAATTATCTCATTTAAATAATGTTTCAGATATACTAATACCCCATCCTATCCATTTTGAAATTTTGGTTCAAATCCTTCAATGCTGGATTCAAGATGTTCCCTCTTTACATTTATTGCGATTCTTTCTACATAAATATCAGAATCTGAATAAAACTATTCAGAGTAATAAAACTATTTATGTTTTTTCAAAAGAAAATAAAAGACTATTTTGGTTCTTGTACAATTCTTATGTATCTGAATGTGAATTTTTATTAGTTTTTTTTCATAAACAATCCTGTTATTTACGATCAACATCTTCTGGAGCCTTTCTTG